TCTGAAATTGGTATTTGAAATGCACAATTCATAAAAAGAAATCTTTAGATAGGATTCCGTATAAATTGCCAATTCTTGGTCATTGAGATTCATGGTAATTCGAATTAATATTTAGGTATAGATATTACCTCCTTTTTATCCTTTCAAACAAATTGCAATGATTGAAGTTTTTCTATTTGGAATCGTGTTAGGTCTAATTCCTGTTACTTTGGCTGGATTATTCGTAACTGCATATTTACAATATAGGCGTGGTGATCAGTCGGACCTTTGATTAATTACTATCTCTTTTTTTGATTGACCTCCTACTTTCTTTAATACAAAGGAGGTCAAATTCAGATTGCGGTTCAAGTTAGTGAAGCTCTTTCAGTCTAATTTGATCTAAGAATAATAAGGACGAAATCACGCTCTGTAGGATTTGAACCTACGACATCGGGTTTTGGAGACCCGCGTTCTACCGAACTGAACTAAGAGCGCTTTCTTATCAGAAAAGAGAAGACTGTAAAGACACTTTTTTTAACCCCAATACATCTTTGAATGAACGATTATATATGTTCAATTTGAATCGATCTCAATTAATCCCTCGTTACTGCTCAATGGAGAAGTAATAAGTAGGGATGACAGGATTTGAACCTGTGACATTTTGTACCCAAAACAAACGCGCTACCAAGCTGCGCTACATCCCTTCAATTGGTCTACAGTGTCATTGTAGAGAATTCCTGTCTTGTTTTCCACATCGTTATTTCCTCCATTGATATATACAATTTATATGGCATTTCGTCTTTTTGGTGCCATTTAACATATAATAATAGTAAAAGACTTATATACGTATATGAAATACGGAACGGAACCTGTCGTAAAAATAAATAAGTAGTTTTCGGGAATGCTCGGGAAGAAGGGACGTTTTTTTATGTTTTAAGAAAAAAATTCACCTGATAGTTGTACATTTCAATTTGAATTAGGGATTCCGTGTACAAGGTTCTTAACTGCATATGCATCTGATCATATATGTATTACCATTTTATATTACAATCAATTTTATTACAATAAAAGAAGGAAGGAGATTTTTCAATGCGAGATCTAAAAACATATCTTTCCGTGGCACCGGTATTAAGTACTCTATGGTTCGGGTCTTTAGCAGGTCTATTGATAGAGATTAATCGTTTTTTCCCAGATGCGTTGACATTCCCCTTTTTTTGATTCTAGTTATTGACACGGTACCAAATAACGAAGCTTCGAGATACAATTAAATATTTGTGACTAATCCCTCGCCCCCTTTTTTCTCTTTTTTCCTTTTAGAATAAAAGGGAGTAAAGAGAAAAAAAGAAAGGGTGGATTCAACAGCTTCGAGACTTGGGTTTAAGTTTGAATTAAATAAATTAAATTCAAAAATTAAATAGGGATGGAGGTAGAATAAACAATGTGGGGGCTAGATCTAGGACAAGACTCTTATACAATAAATGTAAATGAAATACTGTGATTTGAAATAGAGTTTAGAAATCATTCTATTTTATTTAGTATATTGATATTGATTGCAGCGAAATTTTTCATAATTGGATTTCAAGTTAGTAACTTCTATTTTTTCCTTCCTTTCTTCTTCTTCGTTTCGGATCGAAAATAGAAGAGTTGAGTAAATCAAAAATCCAAAGGGGGGTTCATGGCCAAGGGGAAAGATGTCCGAATAACGGTTATTTTGGAATGTACCAGTTGTGTTCGAAACGGTGTTAATAAGGTATCAACGGGTATTTCCAGATATATTACTGAAAAGAATCGGCACAACACGCCTAATCGATTGGAATTGAGAAAATTCTGTCCATATTGTTACAAACATACGATTCATGGGGAGATAAAGAAATAGATCAAATCGAGCACATGTGTGTAACCCTTCCTTGGAAGGGAAAAATTACATTATATATAGAATATTTAACTATGTTCTATATATAACATAATTAAATATAAACAAACCAAATCCTATTTATTCTAATTCATTTTAGATCCGACCGAAATAGTATTTTCGGGATAAGGAATAAACTAACCAAACCATGGATAAATCCAAGCGACCTTTTCTTAAATCCAAGCGATCTTTTCGTAGGCGTTTGCCCCCGATCCAATCGGGGGATCGAATTGATTATAGAAACATGAGTTTAATTAGTCGATTTATTAGCGAACAAGGAAAAATATTATCTAGACGGGTGAATAGATTGACCTTGAAACAACAACGATTAATTACTATTGCTATAAAACAAGCTCGTATTTTATCTTTGTTACCTTTTCTTAATAATGAGAAACAGTTTGAAAGAACCGAGTCGACCGCCAGAACTGCGGGTCTTCGAGCCAGAAATAAATAGGCTTACTCTTTCTTCACTTGAATATAAATTCCAATCCGAACTCAAACGCGGATTGATGTTTTGTTCGAAAAATATGAAAAATGCAGATTTCATTATCGTGTCGTAAGAAAAAAAATCGGGTAAGAATAAATCTTTCATTTTTACTACTTTTTTATCATATTCATTTTGACTCTACCCTCCCGGAGTTCATTCTCCGGGGAACTCCGTTTAAATTATTCCGGTGGATTCTTTCCAATCTACTTCTTTTATGATCTCATTGGAAATCATATAAAGACAATTTTTATTTGATATAGCTATTTGTGCAAGTATTTTACGATTAAGAAGCGCCTGTTTCTTATACAGGTCGTGTATTAATCTACTATAACTATAGGATACCCCTATTTCACGAATTACTGCGTTTATTCGAGTGATCCACAAACGGCGAAAATTTCTCTTTTGCTTATCCCTATCCCGATGAGACGAAACCAAAGCTCTTATTTTCTGTTGAGTAATTGTTCGAGTAAGTCTTGAATGAGCCCCTCGAAAGCTTGATGCAAATAAACGAATTTTTGTTCTACGTCTCCGCGCTATATATCCCCGTCTAATTCTGGTCATTGAATAAATGAAACTTTGACGAATAACTAATAGATTTCCTTTCTTTCAGTTATTCTTTTTCCCTTTCCTAGTCTATTAATAACAAAGCTTTTTTCCAATGTATAAACTAAAAATTCCAATGGCTTTGGCTACTATAACCTTCCCGACCGCTATTTTTATTTTTTTCTAGACATTTTACTTCGAAATAATAATATAAATTTTATTTTACTGGGTATAAAAATGGAATAACTAAAAAAAAAAAGAAATAGATAAAGAAATAGCGGCTTCCTTCGTTTCTATGGTTACTTCTTAAACGGTGAGGTTTTCTCTATACACCGGAGCCTTTACTTCATTTAATCAATGTTATTGGTAACTTGTATAGTTCACATTCTTTGGCTCTACCCATGAATTTTCCAGTAATAGGTCTTTCACGATTAGATCTACTTACACAGTAACGGTATTTAATTATGAAAGTTGGCTGGGTAGCTAACCCTGTTAGTCCGTTCTTGCAAGAGGGGGCCTAAGTTTTCTGTAAGATTTCCTCCGCTTAATGGATAACCATTTGCTACCAATGGAGAATTGCTTCTCATCTTAAATTGAGGTGATTGGATTTGCACCAACGGAAACCATAAATTTCATACACAATAGAATGGATAGATTCTCTTTTTTTTAGATACTGAATTGAATGGACTTCTTTTTCTATTCTATCCTATTCGCCGGTACTGATCATTGATACCGGAAAAAGTTTTCTTTCTTTTATCCCAGCTCATGATCTGAACGAGTCGCACATACACCCTAGTACATGTTCCTCGACGCTGAGGGCATCCCCGAAGCGCGGGGGATTTTGTGACATTTCTGATTGGCTGTCTTGTATTTCTAATAAGTTGTTTAATAGTTGGCATGTTGAATCATATAAATAATGGGCTGGTTTAGATCGATCCTAACCTGATGATTTTGAATTACTTCTATTTCATTTTCTAGTAAATTGAGCAAAAATTTAAAATATGAAATCGAGGATTTACGCGAAAAAAATCCGAGCTATTTTCACTCAACCACCGCTACAAGATCAACAATTCCATAAGCTTGGGCTTCTGTTGCTGACATAAAAACATCTCTTTCCATGTCTTCCGAGACAACCCATAAGGGTTTGTCCGTTCTTTGTACATAAACCCTTGTGAGGGTTTCACGCAGTTTGAGCAGCTCTTCCGCTTCCAGGATAAATTCTCCCGTTTGTGCTTCATAAAAAGAACTAGCAGGTTGATGAATCATTACCCTGATGGTATAACAAAAGAGGGGTTCCTCTATTTTGCATGATGAAGAGAAAATAAAGATAAAGAATAAAAAGACAGAATTCAACAACCGTACGGGCATCTTTTATGCATTGCATACGGCTCTATAATAAAATTGACCTTTACCTTCCATCAAAGAAAAAAATAGGATCTATCAGACCCAGATCGGTAAATGATCAAATTACCACCCTTCCTTTCGTAGGAGTTCAAAAATACTATGATGGTTCCGTTGCTTTATATATATTTATTATTAGATTATTCTTATTATTTGGTTTGTCTGTGATTCAGCAATCCCAAAGTTGCTTTTTGTAAAATAAGGAAAAAATAACCTTGTTTTTTTTATTTTCGAACTCTTTCAGAACATAACTAAGCCCCCCGGTGTGAAAATAAAAAAGTTTGTGACGCTGAACTGGAATCCCCAATATAAAAAATAGGAAATACCTTTTATCTCATACTACTCTCTCGATACATAATCTAATGTTTTGAAAAAACAATAAACAGTTTTTATTTTGATATCGAATTCAAAGTGCCATGCTATTATTACTTAATATTCATATGGCGAAGGCATAGTCTTATTTTTTCTCTCAAATAAAAACCTCATTGGCGCCAAGCGTGAGGGAATGCTAGACGTTTGGTAATTTCTCCTCCGGCCAAGATAAAAGATCCCATTGAAGCGGCTAATCCCATGCATATTGTCTGTACATCTGGTCGCACAAATTGCATTGTATCATAAATAGCCACTCCAGGTATAACCCACCCGCCAGGAGAGTTTATAAACAAATATAGATCTTTG